TTTCATTTATACGTTTTAGTTAATTCAATTATAGATTTGATTTAATTAAATCATTATTTACTTATTGTGAATATACTTTTGATTGTAATGTATAGGTATGGATTATTAATTCATTATTCTGTGAGATTTAATCAATGAATTATTAATTGGTTTGTATTTATTTCATTTATACGTTTTAGTTAATTCAATTATAGATTTAATTTATGGGTTATTTATACAATTAATCTGTGGGGGCAAATTAATTATTTTAATTTCGATTTTTTTTTTCAGGAGCATTATTTTACTTATTGACATAGTTATTATCATAATTATGTAATACTTGTAGTAATTAATTAAATAGGGAACCATTTTGTAAAGTTGTGTTTTTATAAATATAAACGAAGATTTGATCATTTGACTTTCAATTAATATATTAAATTATTCTTGTTGGGGGATAAGATTTAATTTATTTGTTGATTGATTGTTATGAATATCTTGTTTTTGGGGAAACGAGTTTTCATTGATTAACTTATTGAGGATTATGTAGGCTATACCTAGTAGTAACTATTTGATGGAGTGTAATAATACTATACAATAGACTAAATTGGGATATATATACTATATAAAAGGGAACCTAATCTATGAGTAGTAACTATTTGCTGGATGGTAAGAGTAATCTATAATAGACTAAATAAAGGTTGAGAGCTATATATTATAATGTTGAATAAATAAAGAATAAATAAATAAAAGAGTAAATTGAGATATATGAAGCGACACTGGACTGGAGCCATAAACTTAGGGGAACAACACGTTAATAGTACGATGTTACAGCCTATCAGGATATCCATGTAATAACCTATAATTAAGAGATTAATTCAGGAAAATATTTAATTGTACGTAGTACAGTATAGGAGAGATGGGGAGATAGTTAATAGGGAACCATTTTGTAAAGTTGTGTTTTTATAAATATAAACGAAGATTTGATCATTTGACTTTCAATTAATATATTAAATTATTCTTGTTGGGGGATAAGATTTAATTTATTTGTTGATTGATTGTTATGAATATCTTGTTTTTGGGGAAACGAGTTTTCATTGATTAACTTATTGAGGATTATGTAGGCTATACCTAGTAGTAACTATTTGATGGAGTGTAATAATACTATACAATAGACTAAATTGGGATATATATACTATATAAAAGGGAACCTAATCTATGAGTAGTAACTATTTGCTGGATGGTAAGAGTAATCTATAATAGACTAAATAAAGGTTGAGAGCTATATATTATAATGTTGAATAAATAAAGAATAAATAAATAAAAGAGTAAATTGAGATATATGAAGCGACACTGGACTGGAGCCATAAACTTAGGGGAACAACACGTTAATAGTACGATGTTACAGCCTATCAGGATATCCATGTAATAACCTATAATTAAGAGATTAATTCAGGAAAATATTTAATTGTACGTAGTACAGTATAGGAGAGATGGGGAGATAGTTAATAGGGAACCATTTTGTAAAGTTGTGTTTTTATAAATATAAACGAAGATTTGATCATTTGACTTTCAATTAATATATTAAATTATTCTTGTTGGGGGATAAGATTTAATTTATTTGTTGATTGATTGTTATGAATATCTTGTTTTTGGGGAAACGAGTTTTCATTGATTAACTTATTGAGGATTATGTAGGCTATACCTAGTAGTAACTATTTGATGGAGTGTAATAATACTATACAATAGACTAAATTGGGATATATATACTATATAAAAGGGAACCTAATCTATGAGTAGTAACTATTTGCTGGATGGTAAGAGTAATCTATAATAGACTAAATAAAGGTTGAGAGCTATATATTATAATGTTGAATAAATAAAGAATAAATAAATAAAAGAGTAAATTGAGATATATGAAGCGACACTGGACTGGAGCCATAAACTTAGGGGAACAACACGTTAATAGTACGATGTTACAGCCTATCAGGATATCCATGTAATAACCTATAATTAAGAGATTAATTCAGGAAAATATTTAATTGTACGTAGTACAGTATAGGAGAGATGGGGAGATAGTTAATAGGGAACCATTTTGTAAAGTTGTGTTTTTATAAATATAATTAACTCTGTTATTATAGATTAACTTATTTTTAATAATTATATGCAAATTTTTGTTAAATATTATTATGTCTAAATGATAATTATTGTTGCAGTTTTTAATTTTGTTATTTAAATTACTTTAGATTCAGTTAATTATTTAGGAATACAAAAAGTTGTGCCAGCATGTGCGGTTATACTTCTGTTCCAAGTTAATTATATAGATTTTTATTAATTTTTGTTTATTTGAATTTATTTTTAATGTTTTTAGGTGAAATTTTAATTTTACTTATTATTTTGGTTGTGGATATATATTAACACTGTTTTATAAACTAGGATTAGATACCCTATTATTTCAGTTGTAATTTATTAAAATCTTATTATTATTAGTTATTTCTTTAAAATAAAAGGGTTTGGCGGTAATTTAATCTTTTCAGAGGAATCTGTTCTGTAATTGATAATCCACGTTTTATTTTACTTTAATTTTAGTTTGTATACCTCTGTTATTGAATGTCTTATTAGGGTATTTTCTTAAATTATTATATAATCTATATCAAGTCAAGGTGCAGCGTTGTTAAAGGTTGAAATGGATTACACTTAGTGTTTATTTATTGGATTATTTAATTTATATTTTTTATGAAATAGGATTTGAAGGTAATGTTGATTATATAGTCAACATGATTTTGGCTCTAAATTATGTACATATCGCCCGTCACTCTCATCTTTAAAATGGGATAAGTCGTAACAAAGTAATTTTATCGGAAGATGAGGTTGGAATAAGACAAGTTATACCTTAGGGGTTGTGTTATTTACAATAATACATTGTTTGTGCAATTCATTCTGGCTTGAAAGAATTATATTTTTTATTTGTTTTATATTGTATTATTTTAATTAAAATAATTTTATATTTAGTATATTTTATAGAAACAATTATTATTAATTATAGTTAATTTTACTGTAAGGGATTATAAATTTAATTATTTGAAGTATAATTTTTATTAGTACCTTTTGTATCAGGGTTTATTAAATAATTAATATATATATTATTAATTCCCGAAATTGTAAGAGTTATCTTTAAATGTATTTTACTGTATCAAAATTATTTATAATTTAAAGATAGGGGTTATATACTATTCAATTATAATATATCTGGTTATTTAAGAAATGAATTTAATTCATAATTATTATGTTATTTTTTATATTTATTGAATTTAATATAATAATTAAAAATTATGGGGGATTAGCTCTATAATTTATTTTATAAAGATTTTAATTAATTAATTTTTGTAGGCTTGATAACAGCCATCTAAAATTTCATTATAGTTTATATTAATTATTTATTTTATTTTAAATCTTTTATTTTTATTATTAAATATTATTATGTAATTTTTTAATGGTAGTTAAAATGATGGAATTAGTAGTTTTTATTATTTAAATATAGTAATTCGGCAAATTTTGTCTTCGCCTGTTTAACAAAAACATGTCTTATAGATATTAATTTTAAGTCTAGCCTGCTCAATGATTAATTAAATAGCCGCAGTATCTTGACTGTGCAAAGGTAGCATAATCATTTGTCTTTTAATTGGAGGCTTGTATGAATGGTTGGACGAGGGATAGTCTTTCTTTATTTAATTTTTGTGAATTTAATATTTTAGTTAGAAAGCTAAAATATTTTTGTGGGACGAGAAGACCCTATAGAATTTTATTATTAACTTATTAATTTTGAATTAATTTGTTAAATTAGTTTATTAATTTAATAATTTGGTTGGGGTGATTATGAAATTTTATTAACTTTTATTTTTAATTTATTCATTAATTATTGTTTATTATTGATCCTTTTTTAAGGAATAGAAGATTAAATTACCTTAGGGATAACAGCGTAATTCTTTTGGAGAGTTCTTATCGATTAAGGAGTTTGCGACCTCGATGTTGGATTAAAGTTAATTTTTGGTGTAGAAGCTAAATATATTAGGTCTGTTCGACCTTTAAATCTTTACATGATCTGAGTTCAGACCGGCGTGAGCCAGGTTGGTTTCTATCTACAATGTATTTTAATGTTTTAGTACGAAAGGACCAAATATTAATAATATTTATTTATATTTGATTTATATTACTATTTTGGCAGATTAGTGCAGTAAATTTAGAATTTATTAATATAGTTATCACTATAAATAGTAATTTTTTTATTAATTTATTTAATTATACTTGTTTTGGTATTAATTTCTGTTGGGTTTGTTACTTTATTAGAGCGAAGGGTTTTAGGTTATATTCAATTGCGTAAGGGGCCTAATAAGGTTGGTTTTATTGGTTTATTACAGCCTTTTTCTGATGGTTTAAAATTGTTTTTTAAGGAGCAAACTTACCCTTATATATCTAATTTTATTATTTATTATCTTTCTCCTATTTTTATATTAATTTTATCATTTTTATTATGAACTCTTTATCCTTATTCTTTTAATGTATATTCTTTTAATTATGGGTTTTTATTTTTTTTAGTTTGTAGAGGTATAGGTGTTTATGGAGTGATACTTTCTGGTTGATCTTCTAATAGAAAATATTCTTTACTTGGTTGTCTTCGTGCTGTTGCTCAAACTATTTCTTATGAAGTAAGTATGGCTTTAATTATAATATGTTTTTTTTTATTTATTTATAGTTTTGATTTTATAAATTTCAATTTATATCAAGATTATTGATTTATTTTTTTTTCTTTGCCTTTATTTTACTGTTGGTTATCTTCATGTTTAGCTGAAGTTAATCGTTCGCCTTTTGATTTTGCTGAAGGGGAAACTGAATTAGTTAGAGGTTTTAATATTGAATATAGAGGTGCTGGATTTTCATTTATTTTCTTATCTGAATATATAAATATTATTTTTATAAGATTAATTACTACAATTATATTTTTAGGTTGTGATTATTCTTTATTATTTTTTATTAAGGTTACTTTAATTATTTTTTGATTTATTTGGGTTCGGGGTACACTACCTCGGTTTCGTTATGATAAACTTATAAATTTAACGTGAAAGATTTTTTTACCAATTTCTTTAAATTATTTTTTATTTTTTTCAACATTTCTATGTATTACATTGGGGGTATATTTCATTGAATTGAGTGAAGTTAATAATGGAATTTAACCATTATTTTATACTTTCAAGGTATATGCTTATCTAAAGCTTAATTAACTAATTGATTTTATCTCAAAGTTTTAAAGTAATAGGGTTAATAATAAAATAGCTGAAATAGGTTGCAGTTAAAATTTGCCCTGTTAAAATGAATGGTTCTTCTGCTGGTCGGGCCCCAATTCATGTTAATAAAATTATATTATTAATATATATCCAAAATAAGATTTTATTAATAGGATAAAATATATTTCCTTGAAATTTACTTTTATTTGTTATAGGTAAAATTATAATAATTGCAATTGATAATATTATTGCAATTACACCACCTAATTTGTTAGGGATTGATCGTAAAATTGCATAGGCAAATAAGAAATATCATTCTGGTTGAATGTGAATTGGTGTAACTAGGGGGTTAGCTATAATATAATTTTCAGGATCTCCTAGTATTCTTGGTTCTATTAAAATTAATATTGAAAATAATATTAATGTAAATGTTATGCCTATAATGTCTTTAATTGAAAAATATGGATGGAATGGAACTTTATCATAATTTGAATTAATTCCTATAGGGTTATTTCTTCCTGTTTGGTGTAAAAATAATAAGTGAATAATTGTTATTGCTGATAAAATAAATGGTATTAAGAAATGGAGGGTGAAAAATCGTGTTAAGGTTGCATTATCAACTGAAAATCCTCCTCATAATCATTTAACTAATTCATTACCAATATATGGAATTGCTGATAATAAATTAGTAATAACAGTTGCTCCTCATAATGATATTTGGCCTCAAGGTAATACATACCCTAAAAATGCAGTTCCTATGGTTAAAAATAATATAATAACTCCTACTGATCATGTTTCTACCAATTTATATGATCTATAATATATTCCTCGGCCAATATGAAAATAAATACAGATAAAGAATAATGATGCACCATTGGCGTGAGTATTTCGGATTAACCATCCATTATTAACATCTCGTGTAATATGGATAATTCTGTTAAATGCTATTTCAATATTAGCTGTGTAGTGTATAGCTAAAAAAATACCTGTAATAATTTGAATTATTAAACATATGCCTAGTAATGACCCAAAATTTCATCATAGTGAAATATTAGAGGGTGAAGGTAAATCAATAAGGGATCTATTAATAATTTTTATAATTGGATGAGTTTTTCGTATTGATTTATTCATTACTTTTTGATTCGTAAAGGTCCTTCATTAATATTTACAATTTTTGATACTGTAATTATTGTATATAATAGGTAAATAACTATAATTATAGTAATAATTATAGTTACTCCATTAAATAAGTTATTTAAAATTATATTTAATGTTGTTGTTTTATTGATATTTATTATTTCATTATTATAATTTATAAATAAAATAGTAAATGTATTTAAAATTATTACAATAAACAGAATAACTGAAAATTTGAATTTTTCATTTGAGGCAATTCTTGCTATGTAAATAAATAAAACTAATATACCTCTTATTATAATTATTATAATAATATATGAAAATCAAAAAGAGTTTAAAATCATTCCAGTTATTATTGAAATAGTTAAGGTTTGTAAAATAATAATTAATACTATAGATAGTGGGTGTTTTACTCACATAAATATTATGGATAAATTTAATATAACTCATATAAATATATTAATTTCAGTGAGTAATTTAATTTAGAATATTAATTTTGGAGATTAAAAGTGGATATCATCTTTCACTGATGTTTTAAAGGTTAGCCCTATTTATGATTTACAAAATCATTGTTTTGCTTTAAACTATTAAAACTTATTAATTTGGAATTTACTTTTATATTTATTAGAGGAATTTATGTATTTTGTTCAGTACGTTCTCATTTATTAATTACATTATTTAGACTTGAATATTTGGTGTTATTATTATTTTTTTTATTTTTTTTATTTTTAGTAAATTTTAATTGTGAACTTTATTATGTATTAATTTTTTTAATTTTTTCTGTTTGTGAAGGTTCTTTAGGTTTATCAGTTTTAGTTAATATAATTCGTAGACATGGTAATGATTTATTAACTAGTTTATCTATTTTATCATGATAAAAATTTTATTATTTATCTTTTTTTTGATCCCTTTTTGCTTAAATTGATGATTAATTATATTTTCAGTTATATTATTAACATTTGTAATTATTATAATGAATTTTGATTATATATTTAATAATTTGAGTTACAATTATGGTATAGATATTATTTCTTATTGGATAATTATTTTGACTTTATGAATTATTTTTTTAATAATTATATCTAGATATAAAATTAAGGTTTATATATTAAATATTAAAGAGTTTCTGCTTATAAATTTTTTATTAATCTTATTTTTAGTTTTATCTTTTTCTTGTACAAGCTTATTTATATTTTATGTTTGATTTGAGTCTAGAATGATTCCAATTTTGTTTTTGATTTTAGGTTGAGGTTACCAGCCTGAACGTTTAATAGCTGGTATATATTTAATTTTTTATACTTTATTTGCTTCCTTTCCTATATTAATTAGAATTTTTTATATTTATAGTTTTAATTTTACTACATTTTATTTCTTAATTAGTTTAGATATAAACTTTTATATTTATATTTCTTTAATTTTAGCCTTTTTATTTAAAATGCCTATATTTTTTGTTCATTTTTGGTTACCTAGGGCTCATGTTGAGGCACCTGTTTCTGGTTCAATGATTTTGGCTGGGGTTTTATTAAAATTAGGAGGTTATGGCTTATATCGAGTATTTTATTTTATATATACTTATATTATATATAATTATATTTGGATTTCGATTAGTATAATAGGTTCTGTAATTATTGGTCTTCTTTGTTTATGTCAAGTTGATATTAAATCAATAATTGCTTATTCTTCTGTTTCACATATGGCCTTGGTTATTGGTGGTATTATAACATGTAATTTATATGGTTTTTGAGGTTCTTTTATTTTAATATTAGGTCATGGTTTATGTTCTTCTGGTTTATTTAGATTAGCTAATATAATATATGAACGTACTTATAGACGAAGATTTTTAATTAATAAGGGGTTTTTGACTTTTATACCTAGTATATCAATATTTTGATTTTTATTTTCAATTAATAATATATCTTCTCCTCCATCCTTAAATTTATTAGGTGAAGTAATATTAATTAATAGATTAATATCTTGAAGAAAAAGAACTTTAATATATTTAGCTTTGTCTTCTTTATTTAGTTGTATATATAGAATTTATTTATATTCAATTACCCAACATGGTAAAATATATAGAGGTATAAATTATGAAATATTTGGTAGAATTCGTGAATATCTAATTTTAATTCTTCATTGATTTCCTTTAAATGTTTTATTTTTAAAGTGTAATGCTTTTATTATTTAATTCTCATCCCTTTTTTTTTCCTTAAGGGATGAGATTTTTATTATTTATTGAACTTTCATAATTTATTACTTAAGTAGTTTAAGCTTAGAACAGCAATTTGTGGGATTGTTAGTGCAGATTATGCCTTAAGTTATTTCATATTATTATAGAATTTGGTCATTATTTTTGTTTTTGATTGGTTTATTTATATATTTATTTGGTATTTTTTTTCTTTCTTTTGATCAGAGAATTTTGGTTGATTGAGAAATTTTTACTTTAAATTCTTGTTCGGTGGTTATGACTTTATTATTAGATTATATATCTTTTTTATTTATTGGGAGAGTAATACTTATTTCTTCTATGGTTTTATTTTATAGAGGTTCTTATATAATGAATGATAATAGTAGATTGCGGTTTATATTTCTTGTTATTATATTTGTTGTTTCTATATGTTTAATAATTATTAGCCCTAATTTAGTTAGAATTTTATTGGGTTGGGATGGTTTAGGTTTGGTGTCTTATTGTTTAGTAATTTATTATCAGAATTTTAGTTCTTATAATGCTGGTATATTAACTATTTTAATTAATCGTTTAGGTGATGTGGCTATTTTATTGGGGGTAGGTTTAATATTTAGAGATGGTAGTTGATATTTTATGTGCTATAATTTTTATAATTATTTTTTAGGTATATATTTAATTTTTATGGTTATTATGGCTTCTTTTACTAAAAGTGCTCAATTACCCTTTTCTTCTTGATTGCCTGCGGCTATGGCTGCTCCTACTCCTGTTTCTGCCTTAGTTCATTCTTCTACTTTGGTTACTGCTGGTGTTTATTTAATAATTCGTTTTAATTGTTTATTTATTAGTTATAATATATCTTTATTTTTGTTTATTTCTGTTTTGACTATATTTATATCTGGTTTGGGTGCTGTATTTGAATATGATATTAAGAAGATTATTGCTCTTTCTACTCTTAGTCAATTGGGTTTAATAATAAGAATTTTATTTATAGGTTTTCCTACTGTTTCTTTTTTTCATTTATTAACTCATGCTTTTTTTAAAGCTTTATTATTTCTGTGTGCGGGTTTAATTATTCATTGTGTTAATGATGTTCAGGATATTCGTTTTATAGGTGGATTAATTAATATTTTGCCTTTCACTATTTCTTGTTTTGGTATTTCTAATTTTTCTTTATGTGGGTTACCATTTCTTTCTGGATTTTATAGAAAGGACTTGGTTTTGGAACTTATAACTATGAATATATTTAATATTTTTATTTATGTTATTTTTTATTTATCTATTGGTTTAACTGTTTGTTATAGAATTCGTTTAATTTATTATGTTTTATTTAATTATGTAGGTTTATCTAGTTATGGTTTATATTATGAGGATAAAAATATAATTAATTCTATAATTTTTTTATCTTTTATAGGTGTAATTAAGGGAAGAATTCTTTCTTGATTAATTTTCCCTTGACCTAATTTAATTTTTATGCCTTTGTTATTAAAGATTATATCTTTTTTATTTATTTTTATTGGTTTTATTTTGGGGTTTGAAGTTTCTTATGTAAACTATTATTTTTCTATTTACTTTTTAAATTATAATTTTATAATTTCCTTTTTAGGTAATATATGGTTTATGCCTTCTTTCAGAACTTATATAATTTATTCTAAGGGACTTAATATTTCTTCTTCTTATCATTTATTAATTGATTCTGGTTGAGGTGAATATTTAATTTCTAGGATATTTTGTTTATTAATTATTTTCTGGGGTAAATTTTTATATATAATTCAATTAAATAATTTAAAGATTTTTTTTCTTATTTTTATTGTTCTTGTGATTGGGTTTATTTTTATTTAACTTGAATAGCTTAAATTTAAAGCTTAATATTGAAGATATTAAAATGAATAATTATTCTTCAGGTATACTTATAAGAATAAATCTATCTTTTCATTGAAAATGAAGAGTTTTAAGTTAAACTATATAAGTAGGGGATGAACGGATTTTAACCGCTCTAAAAGATAGTTAGCAGCCTCTTTTATAGCTTATTCCCCTTTAATTGGATTATATAATCATTTTTTCCATTAACAATGGAAGGCCTCAAACTTTGGCTTCAATTAATTTTAAGTAAGGAGCTTTAATAAGCTCTTAATTTTAGGTCGAAACTAAATGTAAAATTTACTTCATTACTTACGAGAAAAACTATACAGTACTTTCTAATTGCAAATTAGATGTTATTTTTAACTATATTCCCATTTGGATCATTCAAGTATATTTGTTTTTCATTCATAATATAAACCTAGAATTAATGTAACAATAAATATTGAAATAGTTGTTGCCCATATTATTATATTTCTTGTTTTTATTGTGATTATTATTGGTATAATAATTGCGATTTCGATATCAAAAATTAAAAATAAGACTGCGATTAAGAAGAATTGAATTGAAAAGGGTATTCGTGCTGATGATTTTGGATCAAACCCACATTCAAAAGGTGATATTTTTTCTCGATCTATTGATATAGTTTTTGAAATGATAGTACATATAATTATTAATCCTGTTGAGATAATTAATGCTAATATTAAAGATATTATAATTTTGATTATTACTTCTTCTTTATTAAGGTCTTTTGATTGGAAGTCAAATATATTATTTATACTAAAGAAGTTAACTACCTCATCAGTAAATTGTGATATATAAGAAAATTCATACTACATCTACGAAGTGTCAATATCATGTTGCTGCTTCAAAACCAAAGTGATGTGTATATGAAAAGTGAAATTTTATATGTCGAATTAAACAAATAATTAGAAAAATAGTTCCAATAATTACATGAATTCCGTGGAATCCTGTTGATATAAAGAAAGTAGACCCATATACTGAGTCTCTAATGCAAAATTTAGCTTCTTTGTATTCATATGCTTGTAATATAGTAAATAGGATACCTAGGGCTACAGTTATTATCAATCCGTATTTTGTTTGATTATATATATTATTTATAATTCTGTGGTGAGCTCATGTTACTGATAACCCTGAGGATAATAAAATTATTGTATTTAGTAATGGGATTTCTATTGGATTAAATGTTTTAATTCCTTTTGGTGGTCATGTTATACCAATTTCAATAGTTGGGGCTAATCTTCTATGGAAAAATCCTCAGAAAAATGAAATAAAAAAAAATACTTCTGATGTAATAAATAAGATTATTCCTAATTTTAATCCTTTAACCACTTTTGATGTATGTTTCCCTTGATAAGTTCTTTCTCGAACAATATCTCGCCATCATTGATATATAGTTAATAAATTAATTATTAATCCTAATATTATTAAATATGTTTCATTTTTGTGTATTCATAATACTATCCCTGATGTTGTTGTTATAGCTCCAATTGACCCTGTTAATGGTCATGGGCTATTATCTACAAGATGATATGGGTGATTATTAATTATCTTCATTATATAACTTCTCTAGAGTATAGTGTTCTTAATACTGAAAAAACATAAGCTTGGATTATAGCTACTGCTGTTTCAAATATTATTAATACAATTTGAATTATAATAATAATAGGTAATATAATTGAATTTGTATTATTGCCTAATAATCTTATTAATAAGTGTCCAGCAATTATATTTGCTGTTAGACGTACAGCTAAAGATCCTGGTCGGATTAAATTACTAATTGTTTCAATTATTACTATGAATGGTATTAATATATTAGGTGTACCTGTGGGGATTATATGTGCAAATATATGATTTGTTTTATTAATTCATCCAAATAATATTAAAGATGTTCATATAGGTAACGCAATTGATAGTGTAAATAGTAGATGTCTAGTACTTGTAAATACATATGGAATAAGCCCTATAATATTATTAATTAAAATTAAGAAAAACAATGAAGTTATTATTAATTTTATTCCTATTGAATTTCTTCCTATTAATATTTTGAATTCATTATATATTTTTATTGTAATAATTGTTATTATAATATTAATACGATTAGGTAATATTCAAAATGTTATTGGTATTATTATTGTGAATATTACTGATCTTATTCAATTTATTGAGATATATATTCTTGTTGCTGGATCAAATGTAGAAAATAAATTAGTTATCATTTTCAGTTTATTAAACTTTTTTTAATTATTATCAATTCTCTTTTAGGGGTTGGGATTTTTTGTCAATAAATTATAATATTTATAATAATTAATGTTAAATTAAATAAAATAAATAAAATTTCTCATCATATTGGAGATATTTGAGGTATAAATAGATATTTTTAATATTTTTAATTTGACAAATTAATGTTTTAATTTAAACTAATCTATTAATCATTAAGGGTAGTTGTTAATTACCATAATTTGGTTTAAGAGACCAATACTATAACTTTTTAGTTACTTAATGATTTATTAATTCATTTTAAGAAGTTTATTATTGGGACTCTTTCAATTACGATAGGTATAAATCTATGGTTAGCTCCACAGATTTCTGAACATTGACCAAATATAATTCCTGGTCGGTTAATTTTAATTCTTCCTTGATTCAATCGGCCTGGTGTGGCATCAATTTTAATACCTAATGACGGGATAGCTCATGAATGTAGTACATCTGCTGCTGTAACTAGAACCCGAATTTGTTTATTAAATGGTAGAATTACTCGATTATCAACTTCTAATAATCGAAACTCATTATTATTTAATTCGTTTGTTGATTTTATATATGAATCAAATTCGATATTTTTGAAGTCTGAATATTCATATCTTCAATATCATTGATGCCCAATAATTTTCAATGTTATATTAGGATTATTAATTTCATCAATTAAATATAAAATATGTAATGAGGGTAATGCAATAAATATTAAAATAATTGCTGGTATTAATGTTCAAATAAATTCAATTGTTTGTTCTTCTAAAAGATACCGATTAATTAATTTGTTTCTTGTTATTGAAATTATAATATAGGCTACTATAATAGTAATTATTAATAAAATTATAACTGTATGGTCATGGAAAAATGTTAGTTGTTCTATTGTAGGGGATCTTGCATCTTGTAAATTAAAATTTATTCATGTAGGTATTTCTAATAAAAGACTAATCTTTATATATGAAGCTTAAATTCATTGCACTATTCTGCCATATTAGAATGATATTAATATAGGTAGTTCATTATAAGAATGTTCTGCTGGTGGAGTTTTTTGTAATCATTCAATTCTTGAAGTTATATTATTACTAAATAAGATAATTCGTTTAGCTACAATTCTTTCTCAAATAATTATAATAAATATAATAATTCTAATTATAGATATAGTTGACCCAATTGATGAAATAATATTTCATGTGGTGTAAAAATCTGGGTAGTCTGAGTATCGTCGTGGTATCCCTCTTAATCCTAAAAAATGTTGGGGGAAAAATGTTATATTAACTCCTATAAATATAATTGTAAATTGGATTTTTAATCATTTATTTTTTATAGTTAATCCGGTAAATAGGGGGTATCATTGAATAAAGCTTGCTATAATAGCAAATACAGCTCCTATAGATAAGACATAGTGGAAGTGGGCCACTACATAGTATGTATCATGGAGTACAATATCAATTGATGAATTAGCTAAAATTACTCCTGTTAATCCTCCAATTGTAAATAAAAATACAAATCCTAAGGCTCATAATATTCTAGGAGAATATGAAAACTTTACTCCATGTAATGTGGCTAATCATCTAAAAATTTTAATACCTGTTGGTACAGCAATAATTATAGTAGCTGATGTAAAGTATGCTCGTGTATCAACATCTATCCCTACTGTAAATATATGATGTGCTCATACAATAAAGCCTAAAATCCCAATTGCTATTATGGCATAAATTATACCTAAGACTCCAAATGCTTCAATTTTACCTCTTTCTTGTCTAATAATGTGAGAAATTAAACCAAACCCTGGTAAAATTAAAATGTAAACTTCTGGGTGCCCAAAAAATCAGAATAAGTGTTGGTATAAAATTGGATCCCCTCCTCCTGTAGGGTCAAAGAAGGATGTATTAAAATTTCGATCAGTTAATAATATTGTGATTGCTCCTGCTAATACTGGTAATGATAATAAGAGTAATAATGCTGTAATCCCTACTGATCAAACAAAAAGTGGTGTTTTTTCGGGGGTTATACCCGCTGGCCGTATATTGATAATTGTAGAAATAAAATTAATTGCTCCTAAAATTGAAGAAATTCCTGCTAAGTGTAATGAGAAGATTGTTATATCTACAGGGGCTCCTCTATGAAATATAATATTAGATAATGGAGGGTACACTGTTCATCCTGTTCCTGCTCCGGTTTCTACTATGCTACTTATTAATAATAGTGTTAATGATGGGGGTAATAGTCAAAATCTTATATTATTTATTCGTGGGAAAGCTATATCCGGTGCTCCAATTATTAAGGGTACTAATCAATTTCCAAAACCCCCAATTATAATTGGTATAACTATAAAGAAAATTATAATAAATGCATGTGCAGTTACGATTACATTATAAATTTGGTCATTACCAATAAATGTGCCCGGTTGCCCTAATTCAATTCGAATAATTCAGCTTATTGATGAGCCAATTATACCAGCTCATATCCCAAAGATAAAATATAATGTTCCAATATCTTTATGATTAGTAGAAAATATTCATTTATTCAAGATGGGGTGGCTGAAGTTTAGGTTATAAATTGTAAATTTATATATGAGGTTAACCCTCTCCTATCAAATTAGGCTTTATAGTCAATTTATGATATTAGATTGCAAATCTGAAGTAGTTTAAAACTGAGGCCTAAATTTTTGATTAAAGCTTATAAATATTATAATTTTAACTTTGAAGGTTAATAGTTTTAATTAACTTAAAGCTTTAAAAAAAGCTTAAGATTGAAAATATTGGTAAATTTAAATTAAGAATTAATAATATATAATTATTTATGTTATTATTTTTGTATCTTCATTTGTTGAAAGTGGAATAAAATATTATTATTCTGCTAATTATTCGTATATAATAAAATAAGGTTATTATAGATATTATAATTATTACCATTATAATAATTAATATTTGATTATTGATTATGGATTGTAAAGCCATTCATTTAGGTAAAAACCCAATAAATGGGGGTATACCTCCTATTCTTAATATTATTGATGAAATTATTAATTTTGTTATTGTTGATTCATTATTTATAGCTTGATTAATAAATAAAAAGTTGTTTTGATTAAAGGTTAAACACACAATTAATATTATGAATGAGTATAATAATAAATAATTATATCATTGAGGTTGAGAGATTATAATAACTAATATTCATCTTATGTGATTAATTGAGGAATAAGCTATAATTTTTCGTATTGATGAAGTATTAATCCCACCAATTGCTCCAATAATAGCTGATAAAATTACTCTAATAATTATAATTTTATGATTAATTATGTTTCTTAAAACATATAAAGGGATAATTTTTTGTCATGTTGATAAAATAAAAATTTCTATTCAATTTAAATTAGTTATTATTTCTGGTAATCATTTATGGAATGGGGCTGCTCCTAATTTAATTAATAATCTAATTATTATTAATAAGTTTAAGGTTTCATTTATAAAATTAGGTCTAATTACAATGAATTTTCTGATTAAAATAGAAAATAAAAAAATGATTCTACTAATTCTTTGGACTAAAAAGTATGTAATTATAGCTTGTGATGATTTTTTATTTTTTCTTTTAGAAATTAGGGGAATAAATGCTATAAGATTTATTTCTATACCTATTCATATTCCAATTCATCTTGTTGCTCTAATTGCAATTAATGTACTTAATGTTAATATAAATAAAAATATTAATTTGATAAAATTAAACACTAAAAAGAAGAAGATTTTACTTCTATAAATAGGGTATGAACCTATTAGCTTGAATTAGCTTATCTTTTTATATATATTAGTGTATGATGCACAAAGAATTTTGATTTCTTTAGTTTTAGTTTAATTCTAAAATATATAATAAGGGTATTTTATTACATAATTTATCCTATCAAGATAACCCTTTAATCAGGCACCTTATTAATTCACCCTTTTTTTTTCTTTAGGGTGAATTAAATTTATTATTTAATTGTTTTAATGAATAAATTATTTTTAATTCATTATTCTGTGAGATTTAATCAATGAATTATTAATTGGTTTGTATTTATT